ATTATTGCAGGTCAATCTATTGGAGAGCCCGGCACTCAATTAACATTAAGAACCTTTCATACCGGCGGAGTATTTACAGGAGGTACTGCAGAACATGTACGAGCCCCCTCTAATGGAAAAATAAAATTCAATGAGGATTTGGTTCATCCGACACGTACACGTCATGGGCATCCTGCTTTTCTATGTTCTATAGACTTGTATGTAACTATTGAAAGTGAGGATATTCTACATAATGTGAATATTACACCCAAAAGTTTTCTTTTAGTTCAAAATGATCAATATGTAGAATCAGAACAAGTGATTGCTGAGATTCGCGCAGGAACATCCACTTTTAATTTTAAAGAGAAGGTTCGAAAACATATTTATTCTGATTCAGAGGGAGAAATGCACTGGAATACCGACGTGTATCATGCACCTGAATTTACATATGGAAATGTTCATCTCTTACCAAAAACAAGTCATTTATGGATATTATTAGGAGAGCCGCGCAGATCTGATCTAGTCTCCCTTTCGATCCACAAGGATCAAGATCAAACGAACGCTCGTTCTTTTTCTGTCAAGAAAAGATCTATCTCGGTAACTAATGATCAAGTGAGACACAAATTCTTTAGTTCGGATTTTTCTGGTAAAAAAGAAGAAGAACGCCCTTATTATTCAGAACTTAATCGAATTGTTCGTTGTAATCTCAGATATCCGACCATTATATACGCCGATTATGATTTATTGGCAAAGAGACGAAGAAAAAGATTCATTATTCCACTCCAATCGATTCAAGAACGCGAGAACGAACTAATGCCCCTTTCGGGCATCTCGATCGAAATACCCATAAATGGTATTTTTCGTAGAAATAGTATTCTTGCTTTTTTCGATGATCCTCGATACAGAAGAAAGAGTTCGGGAATTACTAAATACGGCACTATAGAAGTCTATCCAATCGCCAAAAAAGAGGATTTAATTGAGTATCGAGGAGTCAAGGAATTTAAGCCAAAATACCAAATAAAAGTGGATCGGTTCTTTTTCATTCCCGAGGAAGTGCATATCTTACCTGGATCTTCTTCCATAATGGTACGGAACAATAGTATTATTGGGATAGATACACAAATAGCTTTAACTACAAGAAGCCGAGTAGGCGGATTGGTTCGAGTGGAGATAAAAAAAAAAAGAATTGAACTAAAAATATTTTCTGGAGATATCCATTTTCCTGGAGAGACAGATAAGATATCTCGACATAGTGGTGTCTTGATACCACCAGGAACGGGAAAGACAAATTCGAAAGAATCCAAAAAAGGGAAAAACTGGATCTATGTCCAACGGATCACACCTACCAAGAAAAAGTATTTTGTTTTGGTTCGACCTGTAGTCACATATGAAATAACAGACGGTATAAATTTAGTAAGACTTTTCCCCCCGGATCTGTTGCAGGAAATGGATAATGTGCAACTTCGAGTTGTCAATTATATCCTTTATGGAAATGGCAAACCAATTCGGGAAATTTATGACACAAGTATTCAATTAGTTAGGACTTGTTTAGTATTAAATTGTACCCAAGACAAAAAAAGTTCTTATATCGAAGAGACCCGTACTTCCTTTGTTGAAATAAGGATAAATGGTTTAATTCGAGATTTTATAAAAATCGACTTAGTGAAATCCCCTATTTCGTATACCGCAAAAAGGAATGATCTTTCGGGTTCAGGATTTATCTCTGAGAATGGATCAGATTGCACCAATATCAATCCGTTTTCTTCCAGTTTTTTCTACTATTCCAACGCAAGGATTAAAGAATCCCTTAATCAAAACCAAGGAACTATTCATACATTGTTGAATATAAATAAGGAATACCAATCTTTGATAATTTTGTCATCCTCCAATTGTTTTCGAATGGGCCCATTCAACGATGTAAAATCTCACAATGTGATAAAAGAATCAATTAAAAAAGATCCCCCAATTCGAATTAGTAATTTCTTGGGCCCCTTAGGAACAGCCCTTCAAACTGCGAATTTTTATTCATTTTCCCATTTAATAACTTATAATCAGATCTTGTTAACTAACTATTTGCAACTTGACAACTTAAAACAGACCTTTCAAGTAATTAAATATTTTTTAATGGATGAAATTGGTAAAATTTATAATTCTGATTCGTGCAGTAACATTGTTTTGAATCCATTCAATTTAAATTGGTATTTTATTCAGCACAATTATTGTGAAGGGACGTCTACAATAATGAGTCTTGGGCAGTTTATTTGTGAAAATTTATGTATAGCCAAAAACGGACCACACCTCAAATCGGGTCAAGTTCTAATTGTTAAAATGGATTCTGTAGTAATACGATCCGCTAAGCCTTATTTGGCCACCCCAGGAGCAACGGTTCATGGCCATTATGGGGAAATCCTTTACGAAGGAGATACATTAGTTACTTTTATATATGAAAAATCGCGATCTGGTGATATAACGCAGGGCCTTCCAAAAGTGGAACAGGTATTAGAAGTGCGTTCGATTGATT